ATACAGGAAGGGTCGATATTCCTTCTTCTTTTTTTTTTCGTCCTACCTATCTCCTCCTTTTTCGAACGAAATCAGAGGAATGTCTCATTAGAATTTTTATTGTATTGTTGTATCTTTATCCTTATCTTATACTTTTCTTAGTCTTTCTTAGTCTTAGGACCGATCCGCTATAATATTATAATATATAATATTTATGTATAATAATAGAATGAAAATTCTAGTTAGTCAGATATTTTATTTCCATTACATTATTAGAAATTAGAATAGAATTCTATTTAGTCATATCTTTAGTTATATTATAGTTATATAATATGTTATTATATATATGTTATTATATAATTAGTTATATTATTTATATATAACTATGGAAAGAATTATGAATTCTAATATATATAGTTTAAAATATTATATAGTTTAAAATATAGTTTAAATTATTAGTTAAGCTAATAGTTAAGATCCGGTAGTTTCTTGAATTCCTATACATTATTTCTATTTCTTTCTGTTATGCGAGCCCGCTTAGCTCAGAGGTTAGAGCATCGCATTTGTAATGCGATGGTCATCGGTTCGATTCCGATAGCTGGCTTTTTTCTCTATCGATTTTTCCCATGATTGATAATCTCTCCTTTCCTTTTCTCCAAACGTTGAGTCACTAATCTATTATGTCGTGGTAACTTGTAACTATGAATAAAAGTTGATTAGAGCAATTAGATCCATATAGAACAAATCATAAAATAGAACCTTAATTTCCTATATATACAACAAAAAATCCAGATATTGACACAATTCATTTCATTCTACTTTGTAATACTTTAATAGATTTAGCTTTGCTTTGTTTATCCTTTAGTTCAGTCTTAATTTTGATTTATTCTGTAAAATGAAATTTGAAATAAAAAAAAAAAGGAGTCTTTATGTCTCGTTACCGAGGACCTCGTTTCAAAAAAATACGCCGTCTGGGGGCTTTACCGGGATTAACTAGTAAAAGACCCAGATCCGGAAGTGATCTTAAAAACCCATTGCGTTCCGGGAAAAAATCGCAATATCGCATTCGTCTAGAAGAAAAACAGAAATTGCGTTTTCATTATGGTCTGACAGAGCGACAATTACTTAGATATGTGCATATCGCTAGAAAAGCAAAAGGGTCAACAGGCCAGGTTTTACTACAACTACTTGAGATGCGTTTGGATAACATCCTTTTTCGATTGGGTATGGCTTCGACCATTCCTGGGGCCAGGCAATTAGTTAACCATAGACATATTTTAGTTAATGGTCGTATAGTGGATATACCAAGTTATCGTTGCAAATCCCGAGATATTATTACTACGAAGGATAAACAAAGATCTAAAGCTCTGATTCAAAATTATATTGCTTCATCCCCTCACGAGGAATTGCCAAACCATTTGACTATTGACTCATTCCAATATAAAGGATTAGTAAATCAAATAATAGATAGTAAATGGATCGGTTTAAAAATAAATGAGCTGTTAGTCGTAGAATATTATTCCCGTCAGACTTGAACCTAAAGAACATAACAAGGAAAGGGGTTCAGACAATTATGTCCACTTTTCAACGAAGTAAATATAAGGGCCCTGATCCGCATTTTTCTCATTCACGTATTACGAATCGATACGCAGTAGGATTTTTTTTCTTTTTTGCTCTTTCCGCGATATTTGTATTTTACGTACTCGTACCGCAGTAATGTAATTAGGAATAAAGATTCTCTATCAAATAAACAAATAAAGCTGTTGGAATAATGATATCAATTTTGATTTGGTTTGATATATTGTGGTCGGTAACGCTGGTGAATTAACAGAAACGGAAAGAGAGGGATTCGAACCCTCGGTAAACAAAAAGTCTACATAGCAGTTCCAATGCTACGCCTTGAACCACTCGGCCATCTCTCCTACATAATCTTATTATTGACCAGAAACCGAGTGAATTGCGAGTTATTCATATTATTTTATTCCAGTACAGACACGACTGATCAACGGTTCCATAAGAATAAGAAATTCCTTTCAAATTTCATATTTATCAACAACTTCTCTTATTCTTATCATCTACCCCATAGATCTATTATAAATTCATGAATCGTACCGTGGATTTTTCTATTTCATTTCATTCAATTGTATAATGATTATTCCATCCCTTTTCCTCTTTGGATCATAACCAAATCCAAATTTATCGAGTTATAAGAATCCATAGTAAAATAAAGTCCTTGGTTATTCAACTTAGATGAAATAGTACTTAGATGAAATAGTAATAGTTCCGTGCATTTGTATACTACGAAATATATATTATATAAAATTCAATCTGATTCAAAAGTCCCCTGTCTCTCTTTGCCCGAAAAGGGTACATTTTGAGCAGAGGGTACACATCTTTTTAGAATTTTTCTGTTTTTATGTTATGTTATTTTGTACTGTACAATTCCTTTGTTTGTGGGATTATTTTCCCCGAGGGGGTAATGAGAAGAATTATAGAATGGATTGCTAATTATGCCTAGATC